TGGATAAGAGCCGAAATAGGGGTAGGCCCTTCCATGGCATCAGGTAACCAGACATGAAGGGGAAATTGGGCAGATTTAGCAACTGCGCCGGAAAATAATAGGAAGGCACATAAAGTAACAAATAAAGGATTAACTTCATTATTATAAACCAAGTTTTTGAATATTTCAAACAAATCCCGAAATTCAAAACTACCTGTTATCCAATAAAAACCTAAAATTCCTAATAATAACCCCAAATCCCCAACACGATTAGTTACAAACGCTTTTTGACAAGCATTCGCCGCACTGGGTCGGGTGAACCAAAAACCTATTAATAGATAAGAACACATTCCAACTAATTCCCAAAAAATATAAATTTGTATTAAATTAGAACTAGTAACTAATCCCAACATTGAAGTATTGAAAAAACTCATATAAGCAAAAAATCTCACATATCCCCCATCATGAGACATATAATTGTCACTATAAATAAGAACCATAATGCCAACACTTGTGATTAATATTAACATAATAGAAGTAAGTGGATCAACCAAGTAGCCAAACTCTAAAGAAAAACCATTATTGATGGTCCAAGACCATACAGATTGATAGGCAGAATTGTTATTTAGTTGCTGAATAAAGAAATGGGCTGAAAAAAGCATAACTATACTTAATAATAAAACACTCGGAAAAGCCCACATACGGCGAAGATTTTTGGTTGCCGTTGGAAAAAGTATAAGTCCTGCTCCTATTAACATAGGAACTGGAAGTGGAATGAACGGTATGATCCATGAATATTGATATGTATATTCCATAAAAAAAAAAAAAAATTATCTTAATTAATTGTTTCTGATTCACTGGTTCTTATTTTTTTTCTTTTGAAAGCGATCGATTAATAATAATAAAATAATAATAAAAATTAAGAAAATAAAACTTAATATATAATTTTCTAATTTTTCAGCCTTAATTATTCGGAATCTTTCCAAACTACTTCAACTATTTCAAACAAAGATGAAGAGTTAGGGTTAGTCAAATGATATGAACAAGTTACGAGTGAAAAAGAAATACGTACTTTGTTTATTATTAATATTGAATTGAATTGTTAATATGAAATTTAAATTTTTAAGTAAAATTTTATGAAGATAAAAACGAAAAATGGAATTTTCGGTCTAATTATTACGTATTAAAATAGTTTTTTTATATCTATAGAGCAAGGATAAATAATGACAGCAAAAACAGTATTTTATACGAATCATAGGAACCATAACTTGACCCATAAAACCTATTTCCCATAAAATAAAACAAAAACTATTTATTGCAGTTTGTTTGGGTTATTTTATTCCCAATCATTAAAAAATTCATTTTAGAACTAATTGATTGTCTTCCATTACAATTACAATAAAAGCTATTTGTAGGAAATGCTATCCCACACTTTTTTTATGTAAAATAAAAACGGAGGGGCCAATAAAACGGCTTTTAGAAAGTATTTTTTATATTTTAATTGATTAACTACTAGGCTCATTCGAGTTTGAAAATTAAGTGTACTTTTTCTTCGAACTTGACCAATTTAATTAATATAATAGAAAAAGAAAAGTTATTAAAGTTTTGTTAGGAGAGGTATTGGGTTTTTAAACTATTTTATTACATGTAAGAATGTAACATGACAAAAAAAGAAAGCAAACACGCAACCCCTTTGTTTGTATTTTTTTGATTTTATCAACTTCAATTTATTCTATTTGGCATAGTAGATCTTATTGTTCTTAGTAATATTTTAGAAGATTTTTCCATAGACCTTGGGAGTATAATTTAGAGAATAACTAGATAGAGATTATAGTAAAGAACAATTTATTTTGAACAATAGATGTCTTTCACATCCAACCGCCGAACCTATTATCATTTTTTAATGGCAGTTCCAAAAAAGCGTACCTCTAGTTCAAAAAAACGTATTCGTAAAAATAGTTGGAAAAGGAAGGGGTATTGGGCAGCATTGAAAGCTTTTTCATTAGCTAAATCTCTTTCTACCGGTAGCTCAAAAAGTTTTTTTTATGTGACAAATAAATAAAAAACCAATAGACTAAATAATACAGATTGGTCTAATTCGAAAAAGAGTCTTATTTTTGTTATAATTTATTTATAAGTTTTTTTCTATAACTTTAGAAGTTATCAAAATACTATAATAATAGTAAAATCATCTAAATTACTTAATAAAAAAAAATGGATTTCCCTTCTCTAATGTTTTAACCTGATCAATAAAAATATTAAATTCATTTTGTAAATTCAGTAGACAACCGAATTCTTATTTCTACTGAATTTACAAAATGAATGGTATTCTTTTGTTTGAAAAAAGAATAAATGCAAGCACAAGGTTTCACCTTTGTTTTTGGTATGCTTTATCATTTTCAAGATGGGGATTCTCACCTTCCCCATCGACTTGACTCGATAATTCTCATTTTTTTTTTAGTTCTATCCATGGATTGAAGTCAAAATTATCTAGTTACAAACGTTCCGTTTTATTTTCAGAAGACCGTAAAGTAATAAACTTCGAAATGAAAAATTCCGTTCCGTTGTTAATTAAAGTTAATTAAATTAAAAAAACGTATACCCTAAAATGAAAATAAAATATTAAATAAATAATAAACAAAACGATTTGAAACAAACTTTTAGTTATCAATTTGAATGTTTCCTAAAAAAATATTGAATTAACCGCCTCAATCTCGACGATTGAATAAAAATAGGTTATTATGATTTCGAATAAGCCGCTATGGTGAAATCGGTAGACACGCTGCTCTTAGGAAGCAGTGCTAGAGCATCTCGGTTCGAGTCCGAGTGGCGGCATGGCTTTTTCTAAAAGAGTAAGCCCTATAATGAATTCAATTCCCGATTTCAATTACTATAATTGAGGCCCCCCGTTTTTAATAATTTTTATGATATTTTCAACTTTAGAGCGTATATTAACTCATATATCCTTTTCAATCATTTCAATTGTAATTACAATTCATTTGATAACTTTATTAGTCGATGAAATCGTAGGACTATATGATTCATCAGAAAAGGGGATGATAGCTACTTTTTTCTGCATAACAGGATTGTTAGTTACTCGTTGGATTTATTTTGGGCATTTACCATTAAGCGATTTATATGAATCATTAATTTTTCTTTCGTGGGGTTTTTCCATTATTCATATGATTCCGTATTTTAAAAAACAAAAAAAACATTTAAGCGCAATAACCGCGCCAAGTGCTATTTTTACTCAGGGTTTCGCTACTTCGGGTCTTTTAACTGAAATGCATCAATCCGCAATATTAGTACCTGCTCTCCAATCCCATTGGTTAATGATGCACGTAAGTATGATGGTATTGGGCTATGCAGCTCTTTTGTGTGGATCATTATTATCACTAGCTCTTCTAGTCATTACATTTCGAAAATTCATAAGGATTTTTAGTAAAAGCAATAATTTATTAACTGGGTTATTTTCCTTTGGTGAGATTCAATACGTGAATGAAAGAAACAATGTCTTACAAAACACTTCTTTGATTTCTTCTCAGAATTATTACAGGTATCAATTAATTCAACAATTGGATCGATGGAGTTATCGTATTATTAGTTTGGGGTTTATCCTTTTAACCATAGGTATTCTTTCGGGAGCAGTATGGGCTAATGAAGCATGGGGATCCTATTGGAATTGGGATCCAAAAGAGACTTGGGCATTTATTACTTGGACCGTATTTGCGATTTATTTACATATTCGAACAAATAAAAATTTGGAAAGTATAAATTCTGCAATTGTGGCCTCAATGGGCTTTTTTATAATTTGGATATGCTATTTTGGAGTTAATCTATTAGGAATAGGGTTGCATAGTTATGGTTCATTTACATTACTATCTAATTGAATTGAATAAAGTACTTGACAACTAGAAGCATAGGACAGCATACGTATATATATGAAAACCATCAAGAACCATTTGAATCATTCCATTTCCATTACTTGATTCAAATGGTTCTCAAAATGTCAAAAATCTCTGGTTATATGTTTATAATAGAATTCCAATTTTTTATTTAACTTAAGAGCAGAAAAATACTTTTTTTATTGTACAATGAACAATTTTTAAAATAATCGTATTTTATATTTTGGTTTATTCACAAAAACTATCTAGAAAAAAAAATTCGATATAATAGCTTCGACCTTGTCAACTGATAATGCGAAAACGAAATCGGGATAAATACCAATACCTATTACAGGTAAAAGGATAGAAATCGAAACAAATAACTCTCGCGGTCCAGAATCAAAAAAATAAGAGTTTGGGGCATTAAAAAGCTTGTATCCATAGAACATTTGGCGTAACATAGATAATGAATAAATAGGAGTTAATATCATTCCAATTGCCATTACAAAAGTAATTAATACTTTTGTCATTAAAAGATATTTTTGGCTAGTAAGTATTCCAAAAAAAACTATCAATTCGGCAACAAAACCGCTCATGCCCGGTAATGCAAGCGAAGCCATTGATAAGATACTGAAAGTCGTGAATATTTTTGGAATTGCGATAGCCATTCCGCCCATTTCGTCGAGATAAACAAGTCGTATTCTATCATAACTCGTTCCGGCCAAGAAAAAAAGCGCAGCGCCAATAAATCCGTGAGAAATTATTTGTAAAACGGCCCCATTGAGCCCTGTATCGCTTATAGAACCAATTCCTATAATTATGAAACCCATATGAGATACAGAGGAATAGGCTATTCTTTTTTTTAAATTACGCTGACCGGGAGATGTTGAAGCTGCATAGATTATTTGAATTGTGCCTACTATCATCAACCAGGGAGAAAATATAGAATGGGCATGGGGTAATAATTCCATATTGATCCGAACCAATCCATACGCTCCCATTTTTAATAAGATTCCGGCTAAAAGCATACAAGTACTATAATGTGCCTCTCCGTGGGTGTCTGGTAACCATGTGTGTAAGGGTATGATCGGTGATTTGACAGCAAAAGCAATAAGAAATCCAATATAGAATATTATTTCTAGTGCTACAGGATACGATTGATTAGCTGACGTTTCAAAATTTAATGTCGGTTCATTGGAACCATATAAACCAATACCTAGAACTCCCATTAATAAAAAAACGGAACCTCCGGCAGTGTACAAAATAAATTTTGTAGCTGAATACAAACGTTTCTTTCCCCCCCACATGGATAGAAGTAGATAAACGGGAATTAATTCTAACTCCCACATGATGAAAAAAAGTAAAAGGTCTTGAGAAGAGAATGGTCCTATTTGACCGCTATACATTGCTAACATTAGGAAATGAAATAGTCGGGAATCTCGAGTAACGGGCCAAGCCGCTAAAGTAGCTAAAGTTGTGATAAATCCTGTCAGTAAAATGGGTCCTATAGAAATTCCATCTATTCCCAACCTCCAGTAAAAATCAAAAAAATTGATCCATTTATAATTCTCCGTTAGTTGCATTAACGGATCATCCAATTGGAAACGATAACCGAATGCATAGGTTGTTAGAAGGAGTTCCAGTATACATATACATATAGTATACCACCTTATTACCTTATTTCCTCTATGAGGAAGAAAGAAAATTAAGGAACCCGCGGATATTGGCAAAACTACAATTAGCGTTAACCAAGGAAAATTATTCATGGTAAAAACAAAATAAACTTGGACCAGAAAAACCCGTGCTCGAAATAAATATATTTTGAGCGCGGGTTTTTGTCGGTAAGAGTAAAAAAATCAAATGTATTCGAGTAGGGTTTTCTGGAACGTATTAATAAGCTAGACCCATACTTCGAGTTGTTTCATGCCATAAATAAACGCGAACACTCAAGAAATCCGTTGGGCAGGCGGATTCACATCTCTTACAACCAACACAGTCCTCCGTTCTTGGCGCGGAAGCGATTTGCTTAGCTTTACATCCGTCCCAAGGTATCATTTCTAATACATCGGTTGGGCAGGCTCGCACACATTGAGTACACCCTATACACGTATCATAAATCTTTACTGAATGTGACATTGAATCTATAAATTTTTGAACGTCAGAAATTTTCGATCTAGTAAACTTGTAAATGACTCATATATTTAGACATCCAGATGAATCAATAATTTATCAGAAATTTTGAAACAATCTACTTCTGGATCGACTCATGCGATAGAGCCAAGATACTTTGATTTATTACATTTTCGAAAACATGGATTAGATTTAATGTATGGTCATTTAATTTGAATTTATGAATATTAAAATTTCAATGATTAATATTAATACAATACTACTTATTCAACAAATTCGATTGATTGATACGAGTTGATTTTCTGTTACGATAAATTGACGAAACAATAGCCGGTCCAATAGCTGCTTCAGCGGCGGCAATAGCTATAACAAAAATTGAGAAAACATTTCCTTTTAATTGCCGACTATCAAAAAAATCAGAAAATGTTACGAAATTTATATTAACCGCATTCAGTATAAGTTCAAGACACATAAGGGCTCTAACCATATTTCGGCTCGTGATCAATCCATAGATACCGATAGAAAATAAGTAGGCACTCAAAACAAGTACATGCTCGAGCATCATTGACTAACTCCTTATCAATTTTGATTCATTTCAATATGAACTGAACAACAATTCAACAGATTCAATTGACTAGAATATAAAGTCCGGAACAAAGGAATATATTGTATTGGTAATAGATTAAATAAAAGAATTTCTATTTTAAGTTTTAGACATAACCAATACCTATTTTAAAATTGAAGATAAAAAAATGTAATAACACAGAACAGAATTGAATTTGGATTACTGTTGCTAATTCTAGAGATTTATTACTGGCGCGCTACGGCAATTGCGCCTATCAAAGCGACTAAAAGAATTATCGAAATGAATTCAAATGGAAGAAAAAAATCCGTTGATAAATGAATTCCAATTTGTTGACTATTACTTATCAAATCTTGCTCTATAATCTGGTTTGATCTTGTAGTCCAAATAATCCCGTACCATGACGTATCTGTAATAGTAACCATTAGTAAAACAAAAATACTTGTACAAACAGGCAAAGTAAACCTGTCCCCAACAGTCCAAAGATTAAAATCTTTGTAATATTCTGAACCATTCATGAACATCACAGCAAATACAATTAAAACATTTATAGCTCCTACGTAAATAAGAAGTTGTGCAGCAGCTACAAAATAGGAGTTTAATAGAATATAGAATAAGGATATACAAACAAGAACCAGTCCCAATGAAAAGGCGGAATAAATGGGGTTGGTAAATAATACCACACCTATACCTCCTAGTATAAGACCCGATCCCAGAAAGACTAAAAGAAAATCATGTATTGGTCCAGGCAAATCCATTATATGTAAAATAAGAGATAAATAAATCTAAATGTTTTTCATGACCTTATTGAGACCTGACCAGAATTTTTTTTTTCTAATTTTTGAGAAACTCCTAATTAAATCCTAAGGGATGTGACTAAATGTAGGTACAATTATTGGGCTAATTTTATTCTTTATCTGAAGGAGTAGTTCTAATCCGAAACTTTATATTTCGAAATATATAATATACAGATATATTAATTAATATTAATAGATTTAAAATCCAAATTAAGACTTGGTTCTTACCAACCAATCAATACTTGGAATTTGTAGTTATTGACCAAACAAAACGAAAGAACCCCAAATTTCTTTAAATTAGATCAAAACCGAACCTTAGTATTTTTAAAGTAATTGGAAATTTTTCTTTAATCAAGAGATTTACTTTTTTTTATTTGAGGCGAATTAAAAATTGTTCTAATTGTATAATCGTCAATTACTGACATTGGTAAACGACCCAAAGCAATTTGATTATAATTTAATTCGTGACGATCATAAGTAGAAAGTTCATATTCTTCAGTCATTGATAAACAATTTGTTGGACAATACTCAACACAATTTCCACAAAATATACAGATTCCGAAATCAATACTGTAATTAAGTAATCGTTTCTTGCGAATATCCGTTTCCAATTTCCAATCAACAACGGGTAGATCTATAGGACATACACGAACACATACTTCGCAAGCAATACATTTATCAAATTCAAAATGAATTCGACCACGGAAACGCTCCGTGGTGATTAATTTTTCATAAGGATATTGAATAGTTACGGGTAAACGATTTGCGTGGGATAAAGTAATCATGAAACTTTGACCAATGTATCTTGCAGCCCGTACTGTTTGTTGCCCATAATTCATGAACCCAGTTACCATAGAAAACATATTGTGAATATATATATATATGAATAATTTTATGTTTGTTTATTTCTCTTGGTTGAGACAAGTTGTGAATATAGAATATTCCTTTACAGCGAAAAGAGTTGGAAAGAAGTTGTTAATAATAGATTACCGAGCGAGATAGGTAAAAGAAATTTCCATCCAAGATTTAATAGTTGGTCCATTCTTAGCCTCGGCAAAGTCCATCTTGTTGTGATAGGAATGAACAAGAACAAATAAGTTTTAGCTAATGTAATAAAGATACCAATTGTCGCTCCAAAGACCCCGCCCATTTTATTTATTTCAAAAAACTCAGAAACATATATGTCCGGAATAGAGATATTCCAACCTCCCAAGTAAAGAACTGTTACAAATAATGAAGAAACTAATAGGTTTAGATAGGAAGCAACATAAAATAAACCGAATTTGATACCCGAGTATTCGGTTTGATAACCTGCTACTAATTCTTCTTCTGCTTCTGGTAAATCAAAAGGTAATCTCTCACATTCTGCTAGGGAAGAGATGAGAAAAATGATAAACCCTATAGGCTGACGCCACAAATTCCACCCCCCCAAACCGTATTTTGATTGCGCCTCAACTATATCAATTGTACTTGAACTGTTAGATAATCATAGTCGGTGATACCATCACCGTTACCATCGCTATTACAGAACCGTACATGAGATTTTCACCTCATACGGCTCCTTGAAGGCCATAAATAAATCTAAGGACCGGGTAAGTTTTATTTTTTTTTATCTTGATATGTTTGTAGGATGAATAAGGTCAAACTTTATTGGACGGTCCAAAATTAGACCAATTGAATTCTGTCTGTTATAATTATTAGTTTTTTATTTAATTATTTATATTTAATTAATTCTTATTTAAATAATTAAATAAAAAAAAAACACAAAGTACTTCTGAATTGATCTCACCCCTTCTTTAAAATAATGAAAATTATTCTTTGTTGAGTAATAACTTAATTCTTCAATAAAATACTTCTTATAGAAATATCAATAAACCGTCTTTTTCACTTTCACTAAAAAAAAAATTCCATATTAATTCATGAATTATGATACAAATTCTATATATATGAATATGTATATGGAAAAAGATAAAAAAGATTTTTTTATTGGAATTGGGTTTCTTTCTCTTTTTTTTTTTTTTCGTTCCTATTCTTCTTTCTATTTCTGAGAAAAAGAGGGCTTACAAAATAAAGTAAAGGTTTTTTTCGTTCCCAATAGTTATGTATTTCATCGGTGGATAGGAGCATACTCTGGATTGGAATCGTGCCTTGGGGAGTACTGCCTAATAATTTCTACCAACTTTAAGCCCCAATTAGTATTCTTTGTTTGTATATTATGTCAAAATGTTCTTTTGGATTATTTTCATAATATCCATTTCCATTACAAATCCGTTTCATATCTTGGTGTTTCTAACCATCCACTCGTTTTTGTTCAACCCCCCGTTATGATAATACGTGTATGGTAATATATACAAATAATAGTTAAAACTCAATACGGTGAATCTTTTGAGCCCGCTTCAAGTCAGGATGACTAATCAACCAATCTTGGGGTAAACGGTTTCTTATGTTTATTTCCGCTTAACTCTTTAACTCTTATACATGGAAAATGAGACTCAATATTTTTACTGCGAATTTATATATTCTAAATTATCTTATTTATACTTATTTATATTATTTATACTTATTTATATATTATATATAAGCTGTTTTCTTTCACTCATATAACTATTTGATTTAATTCTTCAATCCGAAATCCAAATAATTAATAAAAAAAAAAGGAAGATATCTACTCTACTCAATTCATTCCACCACTTTCCTAGAAAGAAAGAATAAAGAAAAGTTTATGTCTATATATCAACGAATCACACGTAGAGATATGGATAACACACATAAAGTTAATGGTATTTCATAACTAATCGATTGAGCAGCAGCTCGTAGACCACCTAAAAAGGAATATTTATTATTTGACCCGTATCCTGACATAAGAAGTCCAATGGGAGCAATACTTGAAATGGCAATCCATAAAAAAACACCAATATTGAGATCCGCTAAAACAAGGCGATAACCAAACGGAACTACTAAATAGCTTACTAAAATGGATATAACTGCTATGGATGGACCGATACTGAATAAACGAGTATCCCCTCTAGATGGAAAAAGATTTTCTTTGAAAAGAAGTTTTGTCCCATCTGCTAGAGCTTGAAGAACTCCCAAAGGGCCGGCGTATTCAGGTCCAATACGTTGTTGTATTCCCGCGGATATTTCTCTTTCTAACCATACAATTACCAGTACGCCTATTGTGATTCCCAATACAAGAGTCAAAATAGGAATAAATAACCATATAATTCCATAGATCTCTTTTAAAAATTCCAATCTATAAAAAGAATCGATATCTTGTACTTCTGGTGTATCAATTATCATTTCAACGATCAACTTCTCCCATAATGATATCTATACTACCTAGTATTGTCATAATATCAGCCAATTTCATTCTTTTAACTAACTGAGGAAGAATTTGCAAATTGATAAAACCCGGTGGTCGAATTTTCCATCTCCAAGGAAAACCACTCCGATCCCCTATCATAAAAATCCCCAATTCTCCTTTTGGGGCTTCGACTCTCACATAAAGTTCTTGTTTCGGCAATTCAAATGTAGGAGAAGGTTTTTTACTAATAAAACGATATTCAAAATCATTCCATTCTGGATTCCCTTCTCTATCAAAGTATCGGATTTCTAAATTCTCATACGGTCCCCCCGGAATTCCTTCGAGAGCCTGTTGAATAATTTTTATGGATTCTATCATTTCACCAATTCGGACTAGATAACGAGCCAATGAATCTCCTTCTTTTTGCCACTGTACTTCCCAATCAAATTCGTCGTAACACTCATACTGATCAACTTTACGAAGATCCCATTGTATTCCGGACGCTCGCAGCATTGGTCCCGATAAACCCCAATTTATTACTTCCTCTCGACCAATAATGCCTACCCCCTCGACTCGTTCTAAAAAAATGGGATTGCGTGTAATAAGTTGTTGATATTCAGCAACCCTTGTTAAAAAAAAATTGCAGAAATCCAAACATTTATCTATCCAGCCATGAGGTAGATCAGCCGCTACTCCCCCGATCCGAAAATAATTATGCATCATTCTCATACCGGTGGCAGCTTCGAATAGATCATATACTAATTCTCTTTCTCTGAAAATATAGAAAAAAGGAGTCTGTGCACCAATATCCGCCATAAAAGGACCGAGCCATAACAGATGAGAAGCTATACGACTCAACTCCAACATAATTATTCTGATATAGCTGGCTCTTTTAGGTACTTGAATATTTCCCAGCTGTTCCGGTCCATTTACCGTTATTGCTTCTGTGAACATAGTAGCTAAATAATCCCAACGTGTTACATAAGGCAAATATTGTATAATTGTTCGGTTTTCCGCAATTTTTTCCATCCCTCGGTGTAAATAACCCAATATTGGTTCACAGTCAATAACATCTTCACCATCTAGAGTAATGATAAGTCGAAGAACACCATGCATTGATGGATGGTGGGGACCCATATTGACTATCATGAGGTCTTTTCTTGTAGCTGGTATATTCATAGGTTTTTCCTTAATTCATTCTTTCATGAATTTCTGAAAATGAAAAAAAGTTCATTAAAATTCAAGATCTAATAAATCAAATAATTCAAAATGCCTCTTCAAATTAACGAGTTTTTAATTCCCGAATATCCAACCGATTAATTAATTCTTTATAACCCATTTTATTTTTCTTTGACAAATAAGATAGCAGTCGTTGGCGTTTTCCCAAAATTTTACGTAGACCTCTCTGAGATAAATAGTCTTTTTTGTGTAATTGTAAATGTGAAGTAAGTTTTCGTATCCTATTGGTGAAACTAAATATTTGAAATTCAACAGATCCCCTGTTTTCTTCTTTTTCTTCTTGTGAAATAACTGAGATGAATGAATTTTTTACCATAAAATGAAAACCCCTATTTTTTTTAAGATATTTTTGTTGATAGATATATTTATTGATCAGTAATAATAATGTCACTCGTTTTAGTTTGGTATAGACAATAATTTTAAATTTCTTTATAAATTTTGGATTTTTTAAAATCAAATTGAATCAATCCGATTTTCAGTTTAAAATTAGATTTGAAAAGGTATACATTTGAAAAGGTATACAAAAGGGTGGTTGTTTTCTGCACTCCCCAAAGACAAAAACTTAGTCTTACAATCATAAGATTCATTTCTAGATCGAATTGATAGGGCATTGAATTACATGTATCAGAATGGAATGTAAGACAATGGAGGTGTGCACCTCTTTGTCGTCATAGACCCGCTGTGATATGGGATGGGAAATATAGCAAGGACTAGTAATAAATTTAAAATCGCGGATACATATGTATCCTTAACATACCGAAACGACTGCCGTTATTGGTATCAAACCAATACCGATTCATACAAGCTAAATCTTCTAATCGATAATTGGGCCAAAGAAATAACTTTAATTTAATAAGTTTTTTTTTTAATCCTTTGCTTTTATCCAAACCCTGGCTGTTTACCTTATTCCCATTCCCCAATGTTGAATTTTTATGCATATCATTTCTATTCCTAGAATTGAAACAAATTAGAATTCTAAATTCTCTCCGAAGTCTGGGTGATAAAAGATTTTCAGGAACAAACAAATCATAATTTTTTTTATCTCTATTTCCAGTCATCTTTTGATATTTGGTAATGACTTTATCATAATCATAATTCTTATCAACATGGTTTTTTTCTCGGTATTTTTGATTAATTTGGTATTTACTTTGATGAACCAATGAAATACCAACGGTTTGATACATAATAAATTGTCCATCATTTTTTATAGATAGACGAATCGGTTCAATAATAAAAATTCCTCTTTTGATCAATTCTGTAAGAGTTAAATTTTTCTGAATCATCAGAATATCCAGACTCATTTCTCCCCTTTGAATAGAGGATATAGTTATTTCTCTTGGATTTATCAGTCGAAGCAGGAGACAATATACTTTGATGTTATTGATTATTTTTTTATTTAAAATATCATCCCATCGCAATTGAAAATGCAAATACCTTTTTAGCAAGAAAAAAAACTCTGCTTTTGTATTGTTCTTGTATTGCTTTTTATTTTTATGTTTTTTCATGTCTGAGCCCATATAATCTTCTTCAACATCTTTTTCTTGGTTTGAAAGAGCGGATTCAAGGTTTGCTTGGTCCGCGGATTCTTTTTGACCTTTATTTTGTTTTTTTAATTCAAGAGATTTTTTTTCATTGGAGGATATAAAAGGATCTCTTTTTTTATTTACAGCGATGCTTTTGTTTTCAATATCAGTAGCGTTTTCATTTTTATTAGAATCTAAAAGAAGTAATTTTATTGGTATAACCCACGGTTTAGTTTTATACAAATTATAAAGTATCAAAAATTCTGGGAAGAACCAATGTTCAAGATTTGATATGGGACTATTAAATATTTCTTCATTCATTCCCATCCAATCCAAAAACCTTTTTTGATTGGATAGGTTGATTTCTTGATCTTGATGAATCGTGAGGTAAAAAAGATCTTTCTTTTTTATTTTATCAATTATTTGATAATTAGTAAGCTTAGCCTTAGTAAATTTTTTATTACTGTCAGTATCGATATTGATCCAGGCTTCGATATCTACTTTCTTTCTAAGACAAAAATAGAGAATTCTCCAATCAAAATATTTTCTATCCATATTTTTCTCCATATCTCTAATATCATCTTGTACTAGATCATTATTGATAGGGATAATAGTAATACCTTCCATCATATTAAATAATTTTCGTTTATGTGTGTTGGAATTCGAAAAAACTTCTTGGTTATTTTTTACGTGAAATGGCGATTCATAAATTGAAGAGTACTTCGTATCTTCAGAATTAATAGATTTATATGCTAACCGATCATATCTATATTGTTTTTTAAAACTCTCCTTTTGATTCAGTAATGAAGCCTTTTCAAAATTATTTTGTTTTTCGTATTTCATTTTTTTAGATGAATTGCATAAATCCTTATTTTGATTCATACAGTATTGATTGAATCTATTTCGCCATTTTTGTGTTACTAGTCTAGACCATCTAATCTGAGATATATCATATTGATAATGATTCCTTAACCAATTTGTCCATTGATTCATTCCAGACTTCTGACGATTCTTATGTTTTAATTGAGAATGAAACAATTCTTGTGTTCCAACAAAAGAATCCTTTATTTCATTTTTAATAAAAAGGGCTGCTCCATTATATTGAAAGACAGATTTTAACTTAGATAAATAGAAATTCATAAATTGGGTTTGTGAGAGTTTGTAAAATACATAGGCTTGTGAAAAGGAGGATAAGTCACAAAAATTATTTGAATTATTATTACTAATATTAGTATTATAAAGTGCCTTTTTTAGAGTCGAAATAAAATTAATTAAACTTTGATTTGTTTTATCAATTTTTTCTTGATTTGTTTCATTATCGGTAATGTATTTATTAATAATTTTTTTTATTGAGTCAAGAAATGGTTGTGTATTGATCCTAGGAATATTAATGATCCACAGAAAGATATCTATGTATATCCTTTCAATGAAAATTTTTAAAAAATAATGGAATTTGCGGATTAATCGAACATTTTTTCTTTTTAATATCTGCCAAATATTTTTTTGTGATTCCAACCTTTTATCATCAGCACTTATTTTGTTAGAACTAATATTTCGATCT